AGCGGTATTCAAGCTCTTATTTTTGCAACTTTAGCCGCGGCTTATATAGGTGAATCCATGGAGGGCCATCATTGAAATAGTCTTTTTTTGCGCTTAGCGCAAAGCAATGTATGTGTGGCTCAAGATCATTTATAGAAATCTAAAAGACTCTATATACGATAGAGAGCAATAGGAACAAAAAAATCGAAAATTACGATATTAGATAGTTGTAAAAAAAAAAAGGAAAGAGATCTAAAAGATCTTTTTCCCAAAATTCTTTTTTCGTTCACTTAATATCCTACCCCCCCTCCTCGATGAAGATTCACTTTCTATTATATGGGTCGGCCAATCTTCTTATTCAAATCATAATTGGAATAAGATCTATTTGACTACGACATGTGATTAAATCAAAAAAAGGAGAAAGGATTCTCCTTTAGAGTGGATTTTATTCAACAATTGACCAAAAGAAAATATTGATAAATACTCAATTTCATGAACTTAGATCAATCAAATAATAAGATTTCTATACAATAATTCGCACTAATCCATTGGAATAATGATAAACAAAACGGAAGGGAGAAACGAATTTACAAAAAAACGGGATTCCTCAAAAAATGTATGGATTCTCGAATCCGATTGAATCTAACGGTTTACGTTATGGAAGAAAGACATGTATATGTGTATGTGATATTAGATATTGACTAGTTATATATGAACGAAAGATATATTTCATTTGCCCCACTACTGTGGGGGGGTTCCAATAGAAGTCCTTTCATATCATTGTGGCTGTGAATTGGCTGAAAAAAGAGATGAAATCAAGAAAAGATGGAAGAATTGAAATAACAGTTCGGAACCAAGAAATGGAAGAACTCAAGTTCTATGGATTCGCAAAAACTCTGTGGGTAGAAACGAAAAAAGAGATATCGAAGTAGTTCCGATGATTCAATAATATTCTTACTTACATTCGAAGTTCTTAGTTACTTCGACTGGATGAATCATATCGATGGAATAAAATCATTCAGTCCTAATTCATTGGTTGATTGTATCATTAACCATTTCTTTTGTTGGTACGAGGAACTTATCATGAATCCACTGATTTCTGCTGCTTCCGTCATTGCTGCTGGATTGGCTGTAGGGCTTGCTTCTATTGGACCTGGAGTTGGCCAAGGGACTGCTGCGGGTCAAGCCGTAGAGGGTATCGCGAGACAGCCCGAGGCAGAGGGAAAAATACGAGGTACTCTATTGCTTAGTTTAGCTTTTATGGAAGCTTTAACGATTTATGGATTGGTTGTAGCACTAGCACTTTTATTTGCTAATCCTTTTGTTTAATTGTTTAATTTTAGAAATAGGAAAAATACAGATTTTCCTATTTTATTGGCTTGTACTTGTCGTTTGCTTTTTCAAATTAGATCAAGATTTCACTCCAACAATTCCTTATTCGTTGAGAAAATAACCTACGGGGAAGGGCTGATTTCCAGGCGAGGAATTAGTATACCGACTCGCTTTCATCCTTCCCGTTCGTAGTCCAAGGGAAACTCTTTTGATGAGGTGTTGCAACAATCAAGGGGTAGTTCATACTTTAAGAACTATAACTCGAATATTTTTTCTTTTTTGACTCGATTTCAAAAAAAGAAAAAAGGGGGGCAAGGTGATAGAAAAAGAGCTTTCGTCTATTTTTTAGTCTATCTATAAGAGGAGATTATATGAAAAATGTAACCGATCCTTTCGTTTCTTTGGGCCACTGGCCATCTGCCGGGAGTTTCGGATTTAATACCGATATTTTAGCAACAAATCCAATAAATCTAAGTGTAGTGATTGGTGTATTGATCTTTTTTGGAAAGGGAGTGTGTGTGAGTTGTTTATTTCAAGAATAGGCTGGATCCAACCAGCTGTACCCCTTTCCGTTGTAACTAGGAAAGAAAGGTGCATGATTTCGCGAATTACTTCTTAAGAAATTATATGTAAGAACCACAACATTTCGTGATTAATTGGCCAATCCGCTTTAGATTCTCTAGGAACCAATAATGTGGGGCTGTTAGGATGGTTAAAGCAAACCGCTTGAAGTCTAGACGCAGCATGGTACTCTTTATACCACTATGTGAATAGAGAGATGGTTTTAAAATGAATATTTTAGCTATATAGAACACTCATTTGGATAAAATAATTTGAACCACTTATTCCAAAAAGGAGCATTTTCCCTCTTTTATCCAATGCTGAATCGACGACCTATGCCTTAATGTATAATAAGCCTTTTTTGGATTTGAACTGAAGAAAAAAAAGAAACAACTTTGCTGACAATTACATATTTTTTTATTTTGTCAGAAGAGTCCTCTAAGTATTTTGGTTTTGCATTAGAATTTTTTTTCATTTTTTTTACTATGAAGAGGATAGGCTCATTACATTCATAAAAAAGCTAAAAAATTTCATTTACCCTAAAGTAATTGAGCATGAGAGCCAAATGAATCGAAAGATTCATGTTTGGTTCGGGAAGGGATTATGGAGGTTTGAAAATGAACGGAAA